GCCATAGATCAAGCCAAAGGAGGGGCCCCCTATACTCACCCTGTATATTGTCTTTTTCGTTTCATATTGCAAGATAAACTTATTATTTGATTATATGATACGAGATTCTACGAGAATGAATTCCTCATTTCTAGTATAGGAAGAAACAACTATTTATCTTTTCGATGAGAATTTTTTTTGTACATGACACGAGAGAAACCTGTCTTTATATTTCTAATTGAGAAAAAGATTCTATCATAATATATATATATATATATTGAAGTGATACCCCAGATCCCCCCCAAAAGAGAATTATTTCTTTCAATACTCACTCGTTATTAGTTAACAATTCCAATGATCGGATCATATGCTTAATTCCTGATAGGAAATACAATAGTAAAATGATTATTCATCGAATGACTATTCATCTATAATATTTTCATCAAATAGGGGGACAGGAAGACTCTATGAAAAAATGGTGGTTCAATTCGATGTTGTCTAAGGATAAGGAGAAGTTAGAACATAAACGTGGGCTAAGTAAATCAATGGATAGTCTTAATGCTGTTGGACATACTGGTGGAAGTGAGGAGCCTCTTCTAAATGATACGGAGAAAAACATTCCTAGTTGGAGTGATAATAGTAGTTATAATAGTAGATATAGTTTCAGTAATGTTGATTATTTATTTGATATCAGGGATATTTGGAGTTTGATCTCTGATAACACTTTTTTAGTTAGGGATGGTAATGGTGACAGTTATTCTGTATATTTTGATATTGAAAATCAGATTTTTGAGATTGACAATAATAGTTTTTTTTTCAGTTATTTGAATAATAGGTCTAAGAGTAACAATCACTACTATTATCATTACATGTATGATACTCAATCTAGTTGGAATAATCATATTAATAGTTGCATTGATAGTTATCTTCGTTTTGAAGTCAGTATTCATAGTTACATTTTTGGTGGTACCGACAATTACAGTGACAGTTACATTTCTAGTTTCATTTGTACTGAAGGCGTAAGCGGAAGTGAAAGTAGGAATTCTAGTATAAAAACTGGCGGTAACAGCCGTGATTTCAATATAAGAGGAAGATCTAATGATTTTGATATAAATAAAAAATACAGAAATTTATGGGTTCAATGCGAAAATTGTTATGGATTAAATTATAAAAAATTTTTTAGGTCAAAAATGAATATTTGTGAACAGTGTGGATATCATTTGAAAATGAGTAGTTCAGATAGAATCGAACTTTTGATTGATCCGGGCACTTGGGATCCTATGGATGAGGATATGGTCTCCATGGACCCCATTGAATTTCATTCCGAGGAGGAACCTTATAGAGATCGTATCGATTCTTATCAAAGAAGGACAGGTTTAACTGAAGCTGTTCAAACAGGCATAGGTCAACTAAATGGTATTCCCATAGCAATTGGGGTTATGGATTTTCAGTTCATGGGGGGTAGTATGGGATCTGTAGTAGGCGAGAAAATCACCCGTTTGATCGAGTATGCTACTAATCGATCTCTACCTGTCATTATTGTGTGTGCTTCTGGAGGAGCACGCATGCAAGAAGGAAGTTTGAGCTTGATGCAAATGGCTAAAATATCTTCTGCTTCATATAATTATCAATCAAATAAAAAGTTATTCTATGTATCAATTCTTACATCTCCTACAACTGGTGGAGTAACTGCCAGTTTTGGTATGTTGGGAGATGTTATTATTGCTGAACCCAATGCCTACATTGCTTTTGCGGGTAAAAGAGTAATTGAACAAACATTGAATAAAACAGTACCTGACGGTTCACAAGCGGCTGAGTATTCATTCCATAAGGGCTTATTCGACCCAATCGTACCGCGTAATCTTTTAAAAGGTGTTCTGAGTGAGTTATTTCAGCTCCATGGTTTCTTTCCTTTGAATAAAAATAAAAAATAAAAAAAATATCGAAATAAAATGAAAATAAATATAGAATAGAAGCGATTTCTATGTCTACTACTATGTCTACCAAGAACTCCCATTTTTTACTAGGAATCCTTTTTTGTTGGATTGAATTAGTTTAGTTAGAGTCGCGAACTTATATTATAATAAACTCTTTAATTATAATAAAAAACTTTCTATTTTATTAGAAAGATAGATAGAAAGAATATAAGGATGGGAGAATAATAAAATTTCTTAAAGCGGAATATCATACATATTCGTGTAGAAAGATGAATAGGTACACTTCATTTAGTTCTCATTCCTTGCACTTAGTAACTACTTAATATTATTTATAATATATTATTTATAATAGTTTATAATAGATATACTTATACTTATCATAAGATATCTTTATAATAGGTACAAATATTAAATCGAGGTACCCATTCTATGACAGATCTTAACTTACCCTCTATTTTTGTCCCCTTAGTGGGTCTAGTATTTCCGGCGATTGCAATGGCTTCTTTATTTCTTCATGTCCAAAAAAATAAGATTGTCTAGACCCGATGGGACCCAATTTCATCAATTTATTTCAACACTGAATCATAATACAGATATTTATTTGGTACCGAAAATTGTTTAGTGTAATATGGTACGATATGTGGCTTTTTCCGAACACAAATGAAAGAACTGTTATGCATGCGAATGCATGATATCTGCATAAATGCAGTTATATGCGGGCATATCTGGTTAAAAAGGCTCGGCGAATATTTTTATAATAGAAAGTCAATGTATCTAACCAATTACTCCTAATGGTTCATATCAGAATAGTGCTAGTTGATGAAAGTTACTTCGGCATCAAGAAGAAAAGTAAAGTCAAATTTTTTCTCAATTCCAATCGAATACAACGGGATCTAGTATAGTATGAACTGGCGATCAGAACATATATGGATAGAACTTATAACAGGGTCTCGAAAAGCAAGTAATTTTTGCTGGGCCTGTATCCTTTTTTTAGGTTCATTAGGATTCTTAGTGGTTGGAACTTCCAGTTATCTTGGTAGGAATCTGATACCCGGATTTCCATCTCAGCAAATCGCTTTTTTTCCACAAGGGATCGTGATGTCTTTCTATGGGATCGCGGGTCTATTCATTAGTTCCTATTTGTGGTGCACAATTTCATGGAATGTCGGTAGTGGTTATGACCGATTTGATAGAAAAGAAGGAATAATGTGTATTTTTCGTTGGGGATTCCCCGGAATAAATCGTCGCATCTTCCTTCGCTTCTTTATGAAAGATATCCAATCAATCAGAATGGAGGTTAAAGAGGGTCTTTTTCCTCGTCGTATTCTTTATATGGAAATCAGAGGCCAAGGAACCATTCCCTTGACTCGTACTGATGAGAATTTGACTCCACGAGAAATTGAGCAAAAAGCGGCGGAATTGGCCTATTTCTTGCGCGTACCAATTGAAGTATTTTGAAATGAACCGAACGAAGAATGAATGTTTTCTCCGCATAATGGAAGGAGCTTGCTAATTTCCTTTTTACCTTTTTAATACAATTGAAGTTTCCTCAGAATATTCATTCGAGCAAAACATGTTAGATTCTGTTTCCTCGGTCCGTTGGCACAACAACCCGCATAGAATAAAACAAAAGTAGGAGAACGTATATGTAACAACTATAATAAATATAATAAACAATAAGAAGAAATTTTTTTCTATACCAAAACCGTTTTGTATGCGTATAGGGCCCAACTCAATTCTTTTATACTAGTAAAAAGTCTAATAAGTCTAATCTTAGTATTAATTCATCAAATATCCGAATATGTATTTAGTAATACAGAATTCATTTTTTTAGGTTAGGCCTCAGATTTGGAATTGATACCGTATTCCTGCGCTATGGTTAGACGGTACAACATTTCGAAAAAATTAATGGAATTAATCCGGGAGGGTTTTTCGTCTTGAAATCCGAATAATATTCGTTACTTCGAGTATTTATCGAAAGGAACAAATGAAGATGAAATTAGTTCGAATTTGCCAAATCGAGATATCCCGAAATCCTAAACTAAAATACTATATATATATATACTTAATAAATATATTATTATATTATTTATATTATTTATTATTTTTATTTCATAAATTTTATTTTTTTCATCCGAAAAGGGGTCTTTATTCTATTTCTATATTCCTTCTAGATCTAAGGACTAAATTATTATACAAAAATAGGAATAGATCCATAGGTTCGATACCTTGTTATAGAACTCGTGCTTTAGAGAAATATCAGATCAGATAGAGTTGACAAATGAAGCAGTTCATTACCAATTCACAGATAAAAAATGAAAAAAAAGAAAGCATTGACTTCCCTCCCATATCTTGCATCTATAGTATTTTTGCCCTGGTGGGTCTCTCTCTCATTTCAAAAAAGTCTGGAACCTTGGATTATTAATTGGTGGAATACTAGGCAATCCGAAACTTTTTTGAATGATATTCAAGAGAAAAATGTTCTAGAAAAATTCCTAGAATTAGAAGAACTCTTCTTGTTGGACGAAATGATAAAAGAATACCCGGAGACACATATACAAAAGTTTCGTATAGGAATACACAAGGAAACGATACAATTGGTCAAAACACACAATGAATATCATCTCCATATCATTTTGCATTTTTCGACAAATATAATCTGTTTCGCTATTCTAAGTGGTTATTTTATTCTGGGTAATGAAAAGCTTGTCATTCTTAATTCTTGGGTTCAGGAATTCTTCTATAACTTAAGTGACACAATAAAAGCTTTTTCGATTCTTTTAGTTACTGATTTATGGATCGGATTTCACTCGACCCACGGTTGGGAACTAATGATTGGTTCGATCTACAATGATTTTGGATTGGCTCATAACGATCAAATTATATCTGGTCTTGTTTCCACTTTTCCAGTTATTCTAGATACAATTGTGAAATATTGGATCTTCCGTTTTTTAAATCGCGTATCTCCTTCGCTCGTAGTCATTTATCATTCAATGAATTAATGAAGAACTTATTTGATCTCCTGATATCAATCAAAATTTTTCTTCGCGTATAAAGAAAGCATTTTACTTATTTTCTTTATAT